ATAAAATTCTTTTCTTGTGTCGAAGACTAGGAAAACAACTAACCCGTCCTAACAAAATGTGTTCCCCTCATTTATTCTTTCTTTTCTATTCTCCGCTTCTTTTTTATTTAGTATCTAGTCAATTTTTTCTAGTTGAATAGAAAATAGTTGATACATTATATTCCATTTTAATATGACTGATCACACCACTAGAATTTGGAAACAAAGAAAAGGTAAATTGAAAAACTTTTATTTACAATATATATACTATCACCAGTGCTGTGTACAAGTAATTACTGACAGCTAGTATAAAATATAAAAAAGAATATAAACAAGTAAACAAAAGACTTTGCATTCTTTTTTTTTTATTATAGATAACCTAATTTCCAACAAGAATTTTGTCCTTTTTCCACGAGCTTGATGTTGATAAATTCACGGACCTAGAAATTCATTTCGGACAATTGAACTTTCTCAAACTGTTTCTTTTTAAGAACCAAAAAGATTTGTGCCAAAATAACAGATGCCAAGAAGAACAAAAGGCCTTGAACACGTAATGGATCTTGAAGTACTATTTCTGCATCTCCCTGACCAAATCCACCCACATTCGGATTACTTGTTAATGGTTGATCAAGTTTGATAGATTCACTTTCTGAAACAAGAAGCTCTGGTCCTGGAGGAATAATATCAACTACTTGACGCCCGTCTGATGGATCCCCTATAGTTATTTCATATCCCCCTTTTTCCTTTCGTATAATTTTAGTTACTATACCTGCTGCTGTAGCATTATAAACCGTATTATTACTCTTGCTCCCGTCCGGATAAATCTGCCCCCGCCCTCTGTTTGCACCTACATATATGGGATATTTTAAGAAGTGAGCATCTTTTTTAGTTGTAGGGTCGGGAGAAAGAATCGGAAAGGTAATTTCACTATATTTCTGACCCGGAACAGGACCTATCACAAGAATATTTTTTTTAGTAGGGCGATAACTCTGAAAAGACAGATTTCCTATCTTTTCTTTCATCTCCGGCGAAATACGATCGGGGGGGGCTAATTCAAACCCTTCAGGTAAAATAAGAACAGCCCCTACATTCAAACCACCCTTTTTCCCATTAGCAAGAACTTGTTTCACTTGGATATCATAAGGAATTCGAACAACTGCCTCAAATACAGTATCAGGAAGTACCGCTTGTGGAACCTCAATATCCACGGGCTTATTAGCTAAATGGCAATTGGCACATACAATACGCCCAGTTGCTTCTCGTGGATTTTCATAACCCTGTTGTGCAAAAATGGGATATGCATTTGAAATGTATGTCCGAGTTATTATGTATATCACGAGGGATAAGGAAATGGATTGAGTAATCTGTTCCTTTATCCAAGAAAGAGTAGTTCTAGTTTGCATGGTCCAATCATTGATCCTGAAAATTTCTACAATAAATTAGGTAGGTCGCTAGTATAGTTCCCTATCCACGATTCTGCTCTTTACTAAACTCAGTTAACTGCAATATAGGAAAATCCCCCCAGATTGATAGAACTAGTAAGTATTATTTTGAATGCGCTTTTCCGATGTTAGACAGTAACAAATATTAGAATTGGATTAAGATTACAGTGGACCGTTTTTCAATCATTCATCGAATGATAAATCACTACAAGTGACGGAGATATACGATTTAAATACCGGAAAATCCAATATTTGAAAATTGTATCTATAATGACTGGAAAAGTGGAAACAAGACCAAATATAATTTGATCATTATAAGCAAACCCAAAATCTTTGTACACAAAGCTAAGCAGAAGTTCCCAACCGTGGGGTGAATGGAATCCGATACATAAATCGGTTAATAAAAGAATAGAAAAAGCTTTGAGTGTGTCACTTAAGTTATATAAGAATTCCTGAACCCAAGAGTTAAAAAGAATAAGTTCTTTATTACCCAGAAGAGAATAACCACTTAGAATAACAAAATAGGTTAGATTTGTCGAGAAGTGTAAAATAGTATTCATACGATTCTCATTATGCATCTTGATCAATTGGATTGTTTCTTTTTGTATCCCTATACTCCATTTTTGAGGATGTGTCTCCGAAAATTCCTTTATCATTTCTTCCAACAAGAAAAGTTCTTTTAATTCTATGAATTTTTCTAGAATACTCTTTTCTTGAATATGATTCAAAAAAATTTCATATTTCCTAGTATTCCACCAATTTGTAATCCAAGATTCCATACTTTTTTGAAATAAAAGAGAGATCAACCAGGGTAAAAATACTATAGATGCAAGATATATAAGGGGAGTCAATTCTTTCTTTTTTGACATTTTTTTCATCTTTGAATTATTAATGAACCCACCCTATTCATCGATTCTATGTGATCTACTCTTTGTGAGTTCTATTACAAGATATGAATCCCCCCTTTTTTGTGATTCAGGGTTTAGCCTCTGATCCTACAAAGAATACATAAATAGAATAAGACCGTTTCGAATTTGAATAAGGAAATACTCCTTTTTTTTTTTCAGATATCTTAATTAGTTAACTTTGAAATCCTTTCCCCCTTACGATGGATACCCGAACGAGCGAATTAAAATTAGCCAATCCCATTTCAAGACGAAATAAACCCCCTGAGCCCAAGACTAGTTGAAAAAATTATGAAAAAAGTGTCATCATCAAAAAAAAATGGCAAAACAAGACGGAATTCCGGTAATTTTTACTTTTTTTGGTACTGAATTAAGTTGCGCGGAGTTCCATATTACGTATAAAACTTTTTTGCGGACAAAGCAGTTTTGTTTTATGGCTGTTCTATATAATATATCTCTGATCCGGTTTGGCTACAATGAGTCCTCTTATATTATAAAAAAAAGAGGATTCAAAAGCTTTTTCCTTTTGATGAGAAAACATTTAGTTAGTTTATTTTTCAAAAGATTTCAATTGGTACGCGCAAGAAATAGGCCAATTCCGCAGCTTTTTGTTCAATTTCGCGTGGAGTCAAATTCTCATCAGTACGAGTCAAGGGAATGTCCCCCTGGCCGCGGATTTCCATATAAAGAACACGGCGGGCATAAATACCCTCTTTAACTTCTATTTTTATGGACTGAATATCTTTCATAAGGAATCGGAGGAAAATGCGACGATTCTTTCCAGGAAATCCCCAACGAAAAATACACACTATTCCCCCCTTTCTATCGAATCGATCATAACCACTACCCACATTCCACGCAATTGTGCACCACAAATAGGAACTAATAAAGAGACCTGCGATACCATAGAAAGACATCACGATCCCTTGTGGAAAAAAAGAGATTTGCTGATATGGAAATAAAGCTATCAAATTCCTACCAAGATAACTGGAAGTTCCAACCAATAAAAATCCTACTGAACCTAAAAAAAGGATACAGGCCCAAGCGAAATTACTTATTTTTCGAGACCCTGTTATAAGTTCTATCCATATCTGTTCTGATCGCCAACTCATACTAGATCCAGTTGTATTTTATTGGAAGTGAAAGAATAAACAAAATAAATTTGACTTTACTCTTTTTTTTGTTTCCGAAGGAACTCTCATCAACTAGCCTTATTCTAATGTGAATCTTTAGGAGTCTTCGGAGGAAGCCACACCTTAGATCATATTATACTAAATAGATATCTGTGGTATGATCTAAATCTAAGTCTTGAAATTGAAAAAAAAAAATGAGATTTCATCCCGTCGGATCTAAAAAATCTTGTTTTTTTGAATATGAAGAAATAAAGAAGCCATTGCCATTGCCGGAAAAACTAGGCCCACTAAGGGCACAAAAATAGAGGGTAAGTTGTTGAGAGTTGTCATAGACTGGATACCTCGATTTAAGATTTGTACCTGTTATATATTGTTATAATTGTTATATAAGGTATTTTAGAATAAAATAATTCTATTTGGAATAAATTAGACTCTAATATAAGTGAATATATATATATAATAATTGAGTATCGAATAAGTGCAAAGAGGATAGAACTAACTAAATGGGCTTCGTTTTTTTAGCTTTCTACATAAACTATATGAATGATCCAACAGGGTTTATTAGTAATAATGACGATTATCGGTAAATTATAGAAGGATGCAAGACTCTATATAGAGACAATTTTTTCTATATACATAAGTATAAGGAGAGGGTGCAAATTTTTGCCTTCCCCGAAATTCGCGAAAGGAAAAAGTCGCACTCTTGTCTTGTTTGTTGATAGAGACTGGCTTTTTGATTACTAATCATTAATATGACTAAAAAGGGATATCACAAAAAATTAAGAAACTTTTGATTCTCTCTTGATTCGCTCTACAATTGGATCTTATGTCACCAAAGAAAATTTCACTTTCGTATTTTCATTTTAATTCCAATAAACTAATTAAACCTAACATTCCACTTGTTGATTTTTTTTTTCAAGGGAAAGAAAGCATGGAGTTGAAATAACTCACTCAGAACACCTTTTAAAGGATTACGTGGTACGATTGGGTCGAATAAACCCTTTTGGAATAAATATTCAGCCGCTTGTGAACCTTCCGGTACTGTCTTATTCAATGTTTGTTCAATTACTCGTTTCCCCGCAAATGCAATGTAGGCATTGGGTTCAGCAATAATGATATCCCCCAACATACCAAAACTCGCTGTCACCCCACCAGTAGTGGGAGATGTAAGGATTGATACATAGAATAACTTTTTATTTAATTGATAATCATATAAAGCAGAAGATATTTTAGCCATTTGCATTAAGCTCAAACTTCCTTCTTGCATCCGTGCTCCTCCGGAAGCACACACTAGAATAAGAGGGAGAAAGCTCTTGGTAGCATACTCGATCAAACGAGTGATTTTCTCGCCTACTGCGGATCCCATACTACCCCCCATAAACTGAAAATCCATAACCCCGATTGCTATCGGAATACCGTTTAGTTGACCTGTGCCTGTTTGAACAGCTTCGGTTAATCCTGTCTTTGTTTGATAAGAATCAATACGATCCTTATAGGGTTCCTCCTCCGAATGAAATTCAATGGGATCCAGAGAGACCATG